GTGAACGGCGGCCGTAACTATAACGGTCCTAAGGTAGCGAAATTCCTTGTCGGGTAAGTTCCGACCCGCACGAAAGGCGTAACGATTTGGACACTGTCTCAGAGAGAGACTCGGTGAAATAGACTTGTCTGTGAAGATGCGGACTACCTGCACCTGGACAGAAAGACCCTATGAAGCTTTACTGTAACTTGAAATTGGCTTCGGGTTTTATTTGCGCAGCATAGGTGGGAGGCTTTGACGTTAGTCTTATGGGATTAATTGAGCCATCAGTGAGATACCACTCTAATAAAACTAGAATTCTAACCTTGCATCGTTAGCCGGTCAGGGAACAGTTTCAGGCGGGCAGTTTGACTGGGGCGGTCGCCTCCTAAAAGGTAACGGAGGCGTACAAAGGTTTCCTCAGATCGGTCAGAAATCGATCGAAGAGTGCAAAGGCAAAAGGAAGCTTGACTGTGAGACCTACAAGTCAAACAGAGACGAAAGTCGGTCTTAGTGATCTGGCGATATTGAGTGGAAAAGTCGTCACTCAACGGATAAAAGTTACTCTAGGGATAACAGGCTGATCTCCCCCAAGAGTTCACATCGACGGGGAGGTTTGGCACCTCGATGTCGGCTCATCGCATCCTGGGGCGGTAGTACGTCCCAAGGGTTGGGCTGTTCGCCCATGAAAGCGGTACGTGAGCTGGGTTCAGAACGTCGTGAGACAGTTCGGTCCATATCCGGTGTAGGCGTTAGAGTATTGAGAGGATTCTTCTTTAGTACGAGAGGACCGAGAAGAACATGCCGCTGGTGTACCAGTTATCATACCAATGGTAAACGCTGGGTAGCTACGTATGGAAAGGATAACCGCTGAAAGCATCTAAGTGGGAAGCCCACCTCAAGATGAGTACTCTCATTGTGAAAGCAAGTAAGATCACGGCAAGACTAGCCGTTAAATAGGCATTAAGTAGAAGTGTAGTAATATATTAAGCTGAGATGTACTAATAGATCGAGGACTTGAACTTTTTTCTAGCTTTAAAAATCTTGTCTTGGTGTTTAAAGGATAGTGGAACCACATTGATCCATTTCGAACTCAATTGTGAAACGCTATAACAGTCACAATACTTAAGGAGGAGTCCTTTGGGAAGATAGCTTATGCCAGGACTTTTAAATTTCATTTTAACAAGAAGAACTAATTATAAATCACTAACTAGAAATTTGAAGGTTTACAACTTGGGGCTTTATAATTTATTTATAATGGAGATGGAGTACGCTATAATATCAGCTAGCGGTAGACAATTTTGGGTAGAGCCAAAAAAATTTGTTGAATTAAATCGATTAACTGCTACCATTGGTAGCAAGATTTTCCTTAAAAGAGTTCTATTTTCTAAAGATAAAATGGGTACTTTGATTGGTCAACCTTACCTAGAGGATGTTAAAGTAAGAGGAATAATAAGTAAACATTTTTTAGGTCCCAAAATTATTGTTTTTAAAATGAAACCAAAAAAAAAATATCGAAAAAAGATAGGCCATAGACAAAAATTGACTAGACTATTAATAAACAGAATTAAAGTCGATTAAATTTATTTTTTAATCCAACAATTAATAAAAGAAAGAATTTTAGTGGAAAGCTCTTAAAAATAACTACAAGCATTTTTGTGGCAACTTATAAAAGAAGATATTTTAGAGGGAATCAACTAAAAAAATAACTACAAACATTTATTCAATAATTTTGTTTATAGCTGATCTTATCACCTAGGGGTTTGCAGTTGCTTATTTATGGGATCTAATGTATAATATATAATGTGAGTAATTTTAATGGCAATTTTCTTCTGATTTTTAATTTTTTTAATATGGATAAAAGCTATAAAAAGTCTAACGACTATCCGGCGAGATGGGGGTTCTACCTGGTTAATGAAAGTTTGAATGGACGTGTAGCAATGGTCGCTTTAATGGTAATAATACCATTAGAGATTTTAACGAAAAAAACTTTTATGAGTTTTATACTAAGTGGTATGGTACTTCTTCATAGTTATATCAAATTTTAATAAGACACTAAAGAAAATTATTTTATAAAAAATCTATTTATTAAATAAGACATAAATATCGAAGTGTGTTATGCTATATTAGTATCTGGCGCATATTTGATGATTTCATTTTAAATAAGGAAGAACCAGATACTAGTAACCAAATGAAAAAGAAAATAACTTAAAACGTTAGTGAATAAACTAATTTTTTTTACCTTACCTATATTTTTACTATTGTGTGCTGCGAATAAAACACTCTTACAAATTATAAAAGGATACTATTCAAATGATACAACACTATACGTCGGCCGTATTAACTTATAAAGGAGAAACCTTATGATTAATCTTATGCAAACATTGTCCGCTATACAACTGTTCGATGCGCCGCCGCCATTCGATCCTTCTGATTTTGATCGAAAAGACATCTTGAACCTTTTACTCTATTTTATGAAAGTTTTTCTTAGGCAGTATTATTGGGTTTTAACATTACGACTATCAATACAGTGGTTCCCTAATATTAACCCTTATATTCATCCAATGTATTCTTTAATATACGCTACAGACTTTTTCCTAGAAAAATTTGAGGATTTAGTTCCAGTTATATTAGGAATGGATATGTCTTCTATGTGCGCATTTATTTGTCTTGAGTGGATGATACGGACACTAGAATCTATACAGTTTAAATAGTACACTAGAGTCCATAAATTATAATTAAAAAGAATATTACAAAACAAATGTTAAAAATTAGATTTAAGCGTTGTGGTCGCAAAAAGCAACCTTTTTATAAAATTGTAGTAATGGATGTTAAAACAAAACGTGATGGTAAGGTTTTAGAAGAGTTAGGGTTCTATAATCCAATGACTAAAATTTTGCAGATCAACCGCGATCGAACAATTGCTCGATTAGATAATGGTGTTCAACCAACAGAAGTCGTAAAAAATTTATTAAGAAAATCTCCTTTATTTTAACTTATATTTAAAAATTAAATATTTTATCTATGGCAAACCTAAATAAAAATATTTATATATTCAAGATTATTTGGAGTAAAAATTCTCTTGGTTTAGCCGTCGATAAAAAATTTAAAGATACTCATACAATGCCTTTAACAACATTCTTTTTTTGGCCTAGAGAAAATGGCTGGCAATTATTAAAAGAAGAGTTATCTTATAAACCTTGGATGTCAAAAGATGATTCTATTGATATATTAAATGGGTATAATGAAATAATAAATTATTGGCTATTAAATGTTAATGAAGTTGATGGTATTAAACAAATAATAATGGATAGTTCTAAATTAAATTTTGAACTATTAGCCAAATTTTAAATTTTTTATTTTAATTAATGCAGAAGTATCTTAAATAACCTAAGGGATCTATTAATGATTTCTAAGTTATTTAAATACTAAGTATTCTAGTAAATTCGATAACTATTCTTAGTTTAAATTTTATTAAGTTAATAATAAAGGTTAAGGGTTTTAGGATCTTTTATAATTGTAACAAAGATTTTACTAGAGTAAATTTAAAGGAAAAGGTGTAATTTGGTATGAAATTTATGTTAAAAGTTTTAGAGAGGAAGAAGTATTACTAATTATTTTGCTGATAAAAAAAGTGGAACCACTTTTTTTGAGTTTTTATTACAGAATATGGAACCCTCTGGAAAAATTTGTATACTTAATAGCTCCTCACACCAAGAAAAATGTTATAACAACTTTCTTTTATCTCTCATTTATTTCAACATATTATCAACTGAAAAGTCAGATAAAAAATTGCTAAATAAAACTAAGGATAATTTAATACATTTAAAAATAAAAGAAAAAAATATATCCAAGCTTTTAAATAAAGAATTAAAAAACCTTTTTCTCTGTATATAAACCAAGCTAAGGGTAATAAAACTATACAATCTAAAGTCTTCACTTTTAATAAGAGGTTGAACTATTATAATTTGCTATAAATAAAAAACTGGGGTAGGAGGATTCGAACCTACGAATGGCGGAGTCAAAGTCCACTGCCTTACCACTTGGCTATACCCCAAAAAATTTTCGCTAATAAATAGTGAAACTTTAATCACTGTTTATTATTTTATATGAGCTAGGAGGGATTCGAACCCCCGACACCGTGGTTCGTAGCCACGCGCTCTAGTCCACTGAGCTACAAGCCCTATATAAGCATAACACTATATTGTACTATTTAGGTAAATAGTAAACAATTTTTAATTTAGTGCTAATATATATTCTAGTTATTTTAAGGTTATTAGTAAATTGATTTTAAATTAAAAAATTAAATTAAATTAAATGGTACGTTATAGAGGTCCCCGCTTAAAAATTATTAAAAGGTTTGGTGATTTACCTGGTTTAACAAGAAAAGTAGTAATAAAAAAGCAAAATTCACAGGGAAAAGAGATTAATGAACAAAAAAAGCCAAAAGCCTCGGCTTATAAAATTAGATTAAATGAGAAACAAAAATTACGTTATAACTATGGAATAACGGAATCACAATTATTAAGATATGTTAAAGAAGCAAGACGAAGAAAAGGTTTAACAGGCTTTTTATTAATGCAACTTTTAGAAATGCGATTAGATAATATTATTTTTCGTTTAGGCTTAGCCGCAACAATACCAGCCGCAAGACAATTGGTTAATCACGGACATGTATTAATAAATAATAAAAAGGTAGATATACCTAGTTTTCAATGTCGACCGAATGATATTCTTAGTTTTTCCGGAAAAACTAAGACCACTACGCTACTAAAAGCAAATTTAAATCAGGGAAGTAACTCAAATGACGATGTTTCAAACAGTCATTTAGAATTTGATCCAAATTTATTAACTGGTAAAATCAAAAATTTAGTAAAACGTAAAGATCTTAGATTTAAAATAAATGATATGTTAGTAATTGAATATTATTCAAGACTTGCTTAAAGAGAAGTATCCAAGAAAGAGAGGGTTTTTATTTTTCCCTCTCTTTCTTTTCTTTGTCTCTCTTTAATCTCTATTTCTGTTTGTCTATCTGCTTCTGCCCATTCAACCATTTTCTCTTCATACTTCACATATTGTATTAGTTCTCGAATATATTTCTCTTGAACTTCAGTTAAATATTTTTTTTCTAATATTATTTCTTCATATTCTTCTTTTATTTTTAGATAATTTTCCTGTGCTTCATGAAGGTAACTTAGGTTCTTCGTTTTTTCATATTCCGCTTGAGCTTCTTTAAGAAGACGTAAGTCTTCTTTCTTTTTCTCTTTTTCTTTATCTATTATAAGACCTTCTGATGTTGTCGAAAGTTCTCGTGTTAAAAACATTTCAGTATTTGCCTTTGAAGGTTCGACCATCGGATAACAGTTTTCTTTTTCTAAAACATTACATTCAACTAAAACAGGTCCTTTATAGGACAAAGCATCTTTTAGTTTATTGCGTATTTCTGATTGACGTTCACTGTATAGACTTTTAATACCATAAGCATTTGCTAATATATCAAATTTAGGTTCTCCTTCTAACATACTAGAATGAGAGTAACGTTGCTCATAAAAAGTCTCCTGCCATTGACGTACCATACCTTGCCAATGATTATTAACAATAATAATCTTAATTGGTAAATTATATTTAGAAATTGTCCCTAGTTCTTGTAAATTCATTTGAAAGCTGGAATCACCAGTAATACATACAACTTCTTTGTTTGGATGTGCCACTGCTGCTCCTATAGCTGCAGGTAAACCAAACCCCATTGTTCCTAAACCTGAACTAGATAGCCAGTTACGAGGCTTACATTTTAAGTATTGTGCTGCCCACATTTGATGTTGTCCAACGTCTGTTGTAATTATTGCATCAGGTTCAAGATCTGTCACTATCTTAATAACTTCTTGAGGTAATAATATATCATCGGAAGCAGTTGCCTTTAATGGAAAATCATCTTTCCATGCAGCAATCTGGGAATACCACTTTTCGAAAATTTTTCGAAGAGGTTTTTTATACCATTTATATTTTTGTCGGTTCATTATTAATAAAAACTCTGTTAGAATCATTTTTACATCACCGACAATACCAAGCCCAACGCTTTTATTTTTTCCAATTTCTGACTCATCAAAGTCAATATGTATAATATATGCATTACATGCGAAATCTTGCAACTTCCCAGTAACCCTATCATCAAATCTTGCACCAACAGCAATTAATAAATCACAATTTCCAATCGCAAAATTAGCATATGCAGTACCATGCATTCCTAACATACCTAAAGATAATTCATCTTTTTCATTGAAGGCCCCTTTTCCCATTAAGGTTGTTGTTACAGGAATTCCATAGCGGTGTGCGAATTGTGATAATTCATACGTGGCATTGGAGCTAACAACTCCACCACCGACATATAAAAGAGGACGTAAGGACTTTGAAAGCCTATATAACGCTAGGCAGATTTTATCCGTCTCATTTTGTATATTATATCTCCAACCTAAAATTTTATGGACAGTTACTTCATCGCAAGGGCTAAATTTCTTTATTTTTTCTAAGCCAACATTTTTAGGTATATCAATTAAAACTGGACCAGGCCTTCCATTTTGAGAAACATAAATCGCTTCCGCTAAAATTTGAGCTAAGAGTTTTGATTCCGTAACAACATATGAATGTTTAACTAATGATAATGTTATCCCATAAATATCAATCTCTTGAAAAGCATCTGTCCCAAGAAATTGTGTTCCAACTTGGCCGGTTATTACTATCATAGGAATTGAATCCATGTAAGCAGTAGCAATCCCAGTAACCAAATTAGTCGCGCCAGGACCAGAGGTTGCAAAGCAAACGCCTACTTTACCACTCGATCTACTATATCCATCTGCAGCATGTGTTGCTGCTTGCTCGTGCCTAACAAGATAGTGTTTAATAAAATTTTTCTTTTCCCAAAAATATAATTCATCATAAATAGGCAATATTGCTCCACCAGGATAGCCGAAAACTGAAGGAATTTTACTACGAACTAATGTATCAAAAAGAGCAAATGATCCCGTTTGAGTATAAAAATCCTTTCCATCAATTTCACGAACATACTTAAAAGGATTTCTAAGTTCTTGAAGAATTTGACTATTAACCTCTTTTTTTCTCTTTATATAAATCCTTTTTTTTTCTTTTTTTCTCTTTTTCTTGTTTTTCTTATTTTTCTCTTTTTCTTCTATATATTGTGTATATCGTGCATCAATTGGACTCCTTTTTTTTAGTTTCTCCATTCTTGATTGCTTTAGCCAGCTTAAAACAATGTCGTCTTCATCATTTTCATCAATTTTCTCAAATTTTAGAATGTTAGCTTTTTCTTCTTCCTCACCATATTCATTAAAACCTTCATATTTAACTCTTTCTGGCGCACCTGATCTATCAAATACAGAAAACTTAGCTTGTTGATTCTTTCTATCGTTTGGATCAATTTTATAAAATTCTGGAGCCACAAATTTTTTTCTATATTCATCAACTCCGTGTGCTTTTATATACTGTATTTTTTTTTCTTCTTCAATTTGTTGATTAATATCAAAGACCCTAGGATTTATTTTTAATTCTGCTCTTACTGAGGTATATCTTTTAAGTACTTTTTTCTTCGATCTACCTATTGGACTGTATGATATATAAATGACTTGATCTTTTTTTTCTGATTCTAATCTATCTTGGTATGGTATTAAATCAAAAGGTTGTTTAATTGACATAAATTAATTATCCTAAAATATATTAAATAATAAAGTAAGTGTAATAAATCAATCTACTCTAGAGTAAGCATTTCTTTTAAAATGTAAAATAAAGTAATTAAGAAACTAAAAAAAAAAAAAAAAATTATTTTTCGGTTATTAAACTTTTTTAACTGGTCAATAAAAGGTGTTAATAATACTAAAACTAATCCAATCATTGAAGATATAAAAAACCTTGGGTAACGTAACAAATTATCCCAAAAAACCATTTAATAATCCTTTTAATTGTTTATTTTTATTGACAAGTTTCTTAATAAAAAATCTGTTATGAAACTAAAGTTATTAAAATAGAAGTAATTTTATCCCGCTTTAATAACAAATAATAGAAAGAATAAAATTTATTTGGAATCAGCACAATTTCTGACTACTTAGGCTTATTCAACTAATTTGTTTTAACTTCAGAGATGGTTTATAATATTATAATATATAAGAAAAATTTAAATTGATGTTGAACTCTAGTAATGATTATATATCAAAAGAAAAAAAAAAGGTATATTTAAAAATTAAGAACTTTTCTTTTTAGTTTTGCTGTAGAAAATGAGACTATAAATATATAGTATATATTTATCTGATATCTGGCACAAGTCTTAAAATCTTTAAATAAAAATAGTAACATTATGACGCTACTTATTCTTGGAGGGACTGGAACCTTAGGGCGACAAATTGTTAGGAAAGCTTTAGAAAATGGTTTTCAAGTTCGTTGTATTGTTCGTAATAAAAGGGCTGCAAATTTTTTAAAAGAATGGGGTGCAGAATTAGTTTATGGTGACTTAACTTTACCAGAAACTTTACCTCTTTCTTTTCAAGGTGTTACAGCTATAATTGATGCATCCACTACAAAATCTGAAGATAATACTGAATTAATAAATGTAGACTGGTATGGTAAATTAATCGTAATAGAATTAGCAAAATATACTCAAATAAAACGTTTTATATTTTTATCTATTTTGAATTCAGAGAAGTATCCATATATAACTTTAATGCAGATGAAATATAGGGTAGAAAAACTTATAAAAAATTCAGGTATACCTTTTACTATCTTTAAATACGCTGGGTTTTTTCAAGCACTTATAAACCAATATGCAATACCTATTTTAGAACAAAAACCTATTTTAATTACAGTAGAATCACCTACAATTGCGTATATAGATACTCAGGACGCAGCATTCTTTTGTATAAAAAGTCTATCTATTAAAGAAACACAAAACAAAACATTAGCTACTGGGAGCTCTCAAGCTTGGAAGTCGGAGGAAATTATTGAACTTTGCGAAAAATTATCTGGACAAAAGGCAAAAACTCAATTAATTTCTATATTCCTTTTAAAAGTACTTAGACAAATAACGGGATTTTTTGATTGGAGCCTTAAAATTAGTGATCGTTTAGCTTTTATTGAAGTAATAAATAATACCCAAAACTTTACTTCTTCTATACAATATACTTATAGTATACTAGATATTAACCCAAAGGAAGTATTAGAATTAGATTTTTATTTCCGAGAATATTTTGAAATGATGCTAAATACTTTAGAGAATTTAACTGCTGGGCAAATAAAAAAGACAAAAACCTCTCTTATTTAATTGTTTAATAAAAAAATATGAATCATGCTTTTTTTGTTGTAAAAATAATCGGGAACCCAGTTCATTTAATTCATAATGAATGCCAAAGTATTGAAATAAAAGTCAAAGTTTCAACTCCAAGAAAAAAAAGCTCTAGGAAAGAATTAACACTTGTACTTTGGGGTGATTCTTTTCTATCATTTTTAAAATACTATAAAATTCAAGATTATTTAATAATCGAAGGTATTGTTACATTAAAGGGTTATATAAACGAAGATAATGAGGTTAAGGTTATTGTTAAAAGACTCTATCCTTTCTTATTAAACTAATCTATAGATTAGCTTAATAAGAAAGGATAGAGTCTTTTAACAATAACCTTAACCTCATTATTCTTTAGTTCTATAGTTATATAAGAAAACTAACAAATTTTTTCATACAACAATAGAACTTATTAAAAAAACAAGTAAAAATTTAATTAATCGATAGGACGCATTGAAAGTACAGCTTCTGTTTGACGGTTGATACCTTTTTCAAAACCTGCTGCTGCGGCTCTAGAACGACCAGAGTGCCACCAATGACCTACTAATAAGAAGAAACCTAAGAAGAAATGCGACGTCGTTAACCAAGAACGAGGAGAGACATAATTTACAGAATTTATTTCAGTAGCAACACCACCAACTGAATTTAAAGACCCTAATGGAGCATGAGTCATATATTCAGCAGCTCGACGTTCTTGCCAAGGTTGAATATCATTTCTAATTTTATTAATGTCTAAACCATTTGGACCACGTAAAGGTTCTACCCATGGAGCACGTAAATCCCAGAAACGCATTGTTTCTCCACCAAAAATAATTTCACCACTTGGTGATCTCATTAAATATTTACCTAAACCAGTAGGACCTTGTGCAGAAGCAATGTTTGCACCTAATCTTTGATCTCTAACTAAGAAAGTGAAAGCTTGTGCTTGAGAAGCCTCTGGACCAGTAGGACCAAAAAATTCACTAGGGTAAGCTGTGTTATTATACCATACAAAAATTGAAGCAGTAATACCCATAAGTGATAATGCCGCTAAACTATAAGATAAATAAGCTTCACCTGACCAAACGAAAGCTCGGCGCGCCCATGCAAATGGCTTAGTTACAATATGAAATATACCACCAAGGATACAAAGAGCACTCACCCATAGATGACCACCTACAAGATCTTCCATATTATCAATTGAAGTAATCCAACCGTCACCACCAAATGGTGATTTTAAAACGTAGCCAAAGATAATAAACGGGTTTAGAGTTGGATTAGCAATAGCTCTAACGTCTCCACCACCAGGTGCCCAAGTATCATATATACCATGAGTTAGTAGATTACCTGACATAGCTCGTAAAGAAAATAATAAAGCACCTAAGCCAAGAAATATTAAATGAATACCTAAGATAGAAGTCATTTTATTTTTATCACGCCAATCATAACCAAAAAATGGAAAAGACTCTTCTAGTGTATCTGGACCAATCAAAGAATGGTATATACCACCAAAACCAAGTACTGCCGAAGAAATTAAATGTAGAACTCCAACAATAAAGTAGGGATAAGTACTTATAATTTCTCCACCAGGACCTACGCCCCAACCTAAAGTGGCTAAATGAGGGATTAAAATAAAACCTTGTTCATATAGAGGTTTTTCAGGTATAAAATGCGAAACTTCAAATAATGTCATAGCACCTGTCCAAAAAACCATGATACCTGCATGAGCTACATGTGCACCTAATAACTTACCAGATACATTAATAAGACGAGCATTACCAGACCACCAAGCAAAACCTGTAGATTCAATATCTCTACCTGCTACAATATTAAAGGGCGTTTCCACGTGGTAGAACCTCCTCAGGGAATACAAAATTTTCATGTGGCTGATCTTGTGCAGCCATCCAAGCACGAATACCTTCATTTAATAAAATATTTTTAGTATAAAATGTTTCAAATTCTGGATCTTCTGCAGCACGAAGCTCTTGTGATACAAAATCATAAGCTCTTAAATTAAGAGCAAGTCCTACGATACCAATAGCGCTTGTCCATAATCCTGTTACTGGTACAAAAAGCATAAAGAAATGTAACCAACGTTTGTTTGAGAAAGCTACACCAAAAATTTGCGACCAAAAACGATTAGCTGTTACCATAGAATACGTTTCTTCAGATTGTGTTGGTGTAAACGCACGGAATGTGTTTGCAGCATCACCATCTTCAAATAAAGTATTCTCTACAGTAGCACCATGAATAGCACATAGTAATGCTCCACCTAAAATACCAGCAACACCCATCATATGGAATGGATTTAGTGTCCAGTTATGGAACCCTTGTAAAAATAGTAAAAAACGAAATATTGCTGCTACCCCAAAGCTAGGAGCAAAAAACCAACTTGCTTGGCCTAATGGATACAATAAAAAAACAGAAACAAAAACTGAAATTGGTCCAGAAAAGGCTATAGCGTTGTAGGGACGAATTCCTACTAAACGAGCGATTTCAAATTGACGTAAACAGAATCCAATTAAAGAAAAAGACCCATGTAATGCTATAAAAGCCCATAGTCCACCAATTTGACACCAACGTGTGAAATCACCTTGAGCTTCAGGTCCCCATAAAAGTAAAAGGGAATGACCCATACTATTAGACGGTGTTGAAACTGCTGCTGTTAAGAAATTACAGCCTTCTAAATATGAAGTTGCTAATCCATGTGTATACCATGAAGTAACAAAAGTTGTTCCAGTAAACCAACCACCAAGTGATAGATATGCACAGGGGAATAAAAGTAAACCTGACCAACCCACGAAAACAAAACGATCTCTTTTTAACCAGTCATCTACAAGGTCAAATAACCCACTACGCTCTGTTTGTCCAATTGCAATAGTCATACGTTGATTACGAAGTATTAACTGCAAGGAATAATAAAGTAGATAATATAAACTTTTGGAAGAAAACAATTTATATCATACTTATCTAATCAGCTAATTTATTTTTTATAAGATCTGGTAGATTCAAATGATTACGAATAAAATATTTTTAATAATCTAAATATATAACTAAATAAATATCACCTGCTTTCTATTAAGAAATTAAGAAAACTCCCCAGGTAGGATTTGAACCTACGACCAATCGGTTAACAGCCGATTGCTCTACCACTGAGCTACTGAGGAATGTTTAAAAGAGAAAATGATCATACCTGGTCTCGGATAGATTATTATTTAATTCCACTGACTATATCTTTATTAAACCATGTAAGATAAAAAACAATACCTACTATTACTTTACTCACGATAACTTCTTTTGTCAATAATAAATCAACTATTAATTGAAAACCAACTGAAAAAAGTCTAAATATATTGATTTTTTAAGTATTAAAATGCTTTCTTCTCTCTATCCTTATCTTATTAATTAGCTGGTGAAAGGACTTGAACCTTCAACCTACTGATTACAAATCAGTTGCTCTACCAATTGAGCTACACCAGCGTTTAGTCCCATGCCATTTCAGTCCCACTAAACTTCTTTTGAGTTGTACTTATAAAGGGTGAATGACGGGACTTGAACCCGCGGATGGCGGAATCACAACCCACTGCCTTAACCACTTGGCTACACTCACCTTAACAATTGTAATATACTCTAGATATCTAACAATGAAAAATTAAATAAATGAAAATATATTTATTTCTTATCTCCTTATCCCTAAATGGGTATCACTATAGAATATTTATGACTAAACCTTCTGAAATATCCCAGCTCTTAGAATATCTTAAATATCAAAAAGAGCTTATTATCGTTGAACATAATGGAAAGATCCAAAATAATTTAAATATAAAATATCAATATCTGAGGCAAAATGATAAAATAGAAATTATTACCATTGTTGGAGGTGGTTAACTTTCTAAAGTTACTGAGATTTTACCTCGTTCTATATCTTTAGAGAGAATTTTTAGCCATATTTGGTCACCAGGTTGATAGATAGAAGTACCCTTCTGTTTTTGATAAATTTCTGAAATATGCAATAAAGACCTTATTCCTAAAATATTAAGAAAAATACCAAAGTCTTTAGTAGAGGTGACATTACCTAGATAAACTGATCCAATAGTTAAATTTTTATTTACTTTACTAAAAATAGCTAATTTTGAGCTAACATGGGCAATATGGAAATGATCTTTAATTTCCAGAAATTTAAAGGGGATAAAAAGATTTTTATTATTTGTCCGACTATAATATTTCGGAAGGTTTGAATTTAAAGCGAAAAACTTTAAACCATTGAAAACTGTTAACTTCCCCTTTCCTAATGGTTTTCCAATCTTTGCATAAATAATCATATTTGCAAAATCCAATTGTCTCAAACGATTCCATAAATAAATAGATTCTACTCGTTTTAATGAAATTATTATTCGTCTATTCTTAGTATTAATATCAAAAATAGAAAATTCACCAATAAAATTAATATTTAATAATTCATAAGGGTCATCTACTTGAAAAATGGAAAGCTCTTTTATTGGTAAAAAACATACTTGATCCAACCCAAGATCAACCAAAGCATAATTCGATTCTATCCCTATTAGAACTCCAGCTAAAATATCATTTTTCTTTACCTGATAACTATATTTAGATAAAAGTAGACCAAATTTATTAAAATCAAATTTTGATGTAGAAATAGATGTCGACATAATTTTCCCTTTTGTTAATTTAGAATAAAAATCAGTATGTATAAAGTTTATCCTTGAAATTGGATATAATAATTTAGGTTATGATCTCTTGTTACTCAGTTTTATATATTTAACAATTCGTATTATAGTAAATGTTATGTGATTAGTATAAGTTATATTTATGAATGACAGATATTTTTGCTTAATAATGAAAGCTCATTATTTTAGACAAATGCACATAGGTTTCATAATTAGTAATAAATTGAAATATTATTAGTATATTAATTTTATTTAAGCTCGAATAAACGTTAAATTATTTTCATCTGAATATCTTTCCATAAACCTCATAAAGCGATCCCAAGCTTCTGCATTTTTCATAATATAAATTGCTTGGAGTGTCTTTGGTTTTCCTTGAATAAATTTAGCGTTAATATCTCTTGTACTTAATGTACCTTCTTTATCAATAAGAAACATACCCGTTATCTCACTTTGTGGACTAACAACGTTATAAAATATACTAGCATCTTCAAAAATAAAAGTTGCTGTACCAGTACTACCATCGGTTGATCGAGTTATATTAATAATAGGTATCGTCGTTTCTTCAATCCCTTTAATAAATTGTATTACAGCTTTCATAAGACTCCTAATTAATTTTTTAATATATCTACTTAATATCTTTAAATAATAAGAAACTATTATAAAAATTAGAAAGTTCAGGAGCTATTTATACCGTAAGGCATGATCTTTTCCTATTACTTTTCCTATTTTAATAGACTTCTTTTTAGTATAGATTAGTGAGTCAAATATATTCTTTCCGCAGTAACTTGTCAACTTTATTGTACTAATTGCCAATATATTATTTAAACCAGAGTTTAATCTTTAGTACCAAAGATATTTGATATTGTTTGTACTTGTGGCAAACTATAATTATGCAGTATAATTATTGCTAAGCAAACGTAGAGCGGGGCGGTTGGCTCAGTGGTAGAGCGTCTGCCTTACAAGCAGGGGGTCACTGGTTCAAATCCAGTACTGCCCACTCCTTATTTGCTTACCCTAATGGGCTCATCGTCTAATGGATAAAGACCGGAACCTTCTAAGTTTCTAATGTAGGTTCAATTCCTTCTGAGCTCGCTAAATGAATTAAGTTTATTAGATGTATTCATTAACATTTTATTTAATATTATTATATTTTATAATAAAGTAATAATAATATTCTTGACGCTTTTTAGAAGATTTAGTATTATTATACTATGTAAACTTACTTTAAATCTTTTAGCTTAACTTTATATGTATTATATAAAATATAATAATATGTCTCATTACACGTCTATTAAAACGAAATATACAAATTTCAATGTACTAAAAAAAGTGATAAATAAACTTGGGTACCCTTATGCAGAGTATAAATCTAATGAAAATATTGAAGTGACTATAATTTATCCTAAAAATTTAAAATCTAGTATATACGATAGTTCTTATCAGAATTATCTAGCCTTTAAATCCAATAAATTATCTTACGATATCATTACAGATTCTCAATCGTGGACACAAAAAGAAATAACTAACACATTTTTGAGAAAATTAGAATTAAATTATGGTTATTCGGAAACAATTCATCAAGCTCTCGATTTAGGTTTTATTAGATCAAAAGTTATTACAACTAATAATAAAAACAATAGATTTATTTTTCAACGATGTGTTGAAATTAAACGTTAATAAATAATAGTTCAATTAGTAAAAACTATTAAGTGAATTACACAATTAGTAATAGTAATTGACCTATTATTATTACTATTAATTACGATTAACTACATATTTATAGAAAAGTTGACTTTTTTAACCTCAAAATATACTTAAAAAGTATACCTCACAAGATAATATTAACTATTATTATATCTTTTATTTAATTATCTATTATATAATTATAAGAAAAAAACTAGGAAGAATATCAAACTAAAAAAAAGCCAAGGTAATTAATTAATTCTATCTATATTTAAAATTGAGAGTAATACTATGACTGAGACTAATGCTACATTACAACAACTTGTAAACCAACCTTATAAGTATGGGTTTTCAACTGATATTGAAATTGAAACACTTCCACCTGGACTAAACGAAAAGATAATAAGAAATATTATAAAGAAAAATGATGAGCCTGATTATATGTTTCATTTTCGAACAGGTGCATTAAAAAAGTGGAGAAAAATGAAAAACCCGACATGGGCTAAATTAGATTTTTTAGAGATGGATTATCAAAAAATTGTCTACTATTCTGCACCAAAGTTAAAAAAAACACTAGCAAATTTAGATGAAGTTGATCCAGAAATAAAAGACACATTCGATAAATTAGGAATTTCGTTAAATGAACAAAAACGTCTAAGTAATGTTGCTGTTGATGCTGTTTTTGATAGTGTTTCTATTGCAACTACGTTCAAAGAAGAATTAGAAAAATATGGAGTTATTTTTTGTCCTATATCAGAAGCGATTAAAAAATACCCAGATTTAGTTAAACAATTTTTAGGGACTGTTGTTCCTTTTGGAGACAATTTTTTTGCAGCATTAAATTCAGCTGTATTTACAGATGGGTCTTTTTGTTACATACCAAAAAACTTAAGATGTCCCTTAGAATTATCAACATATTTTCGTATTAATAATAAAGAAGCAGGCCAATTTGAACGAACTCTAATCGTTGCAGAAGAAGGAAGTTATGTTAGTTATCTTGAAGGTTGTACTGCACCACAATATGACACTAATCAATTACATGCCGCCATCGTAGAGTTAATTGCATTAAAGAATGCAGAAATAAAATATTCAACGGTTCAAAATTGGTACGCAGGTGATAAAAATGGGATAGGTGGGATTTATAATTTTGTAACCAAACGTGGACTATGTATCGGAGAAAACTCAAAAATATCTTGGACACAAGTGGAAACTGGATCTGCTATTACCTGGAAATATCCTAGTTGTGTTTTAATTGGTGACAAATCCAAAGGAGAGTTCTACTCAGTGGCTTTAACAACCAATATGCAACAAGCTGATACAGGGACGAAAATGATCCACATTGGTTCTAATACGAAGAGTCAAATTATCTCTAAAGGTATCTCTGGTGGTTATTCAAAAAATAGTTATCGAGGATTGGTTAAAATCGGTACAAAAGCTTTAAACAGTAGAAATTTTTCTCAATGCGATTCACTTCTATTTGGAGCTAACGCACAAGCAAATACTTTTCCTTATATACAGGTACAAAATTCAACTTCAAAAATAGAACATGAAGCTTCAACTTCAAAAGTAGGAGAAGAACAACTTTTTTATCTATTGCAACGTGGCATTAATGCTGAAGATGCTGTTACTTTAATACTTACTGGCTTTTGTAAAGTTGTTTTTGATGAGTTACCTATTGAATTTGCTTCAGAAGTTGAGCACTTATTACGTATAAAATTAGAAGGGAGTGTTGGATGAGCCAAAATATTAGAGTACCCTTATTAGAAATTAAAAATTTACATGCAAATATTAATGGTAATAAAATTTTGAAAGGAGTTAACCTATCAATTTTTGAAGGAGAAATACATGCTATAATGGGGACAAATGGTTCTGGCAAAAGTACTCTTTCTAAAGTAATTGCTGGTCACCCATCTTATGATGTTGTAGAAGGAGAAATCTTATTCCAAGGACAAAATATTTGTGATTTAGATCCAGATTTACGTTCTCATTTAGGATTGTTTTTAGCGTTCCAATACCCGGTAGAGATTGCAGGGGTAGATAATCAAGAATTTCTTCAAGCAATTTATAATGCAAAGCAAGTATCAATGAATTTACCAAAAGTTAATCCTTTATTTTTTTATGAGTTATTGAGAGAAAAATTAAAAATGGTTAACTTAGATGAAAGTTTTATATCTAGGAATGTGAACGAAGGGTTTTCAGGAGGAGAGAAAAAGCGAAATGAAATATTACAATTTGCTCTATTAGACTCAAAACTAGGTATTCTTGATGAAACTGATTCAGGTCTTGATATAGACGCGTTAAAATCAATCTCTGAAACAATTAATAGTTTAATGGAAAATAAAAACAAAAGTGTAATTCTTATAACGCATTATAAAAGATTATTAGAATATATAAAGCCTGATTTTATTCATGTAATGCAAAATGGACAAATTATTAAAACTGGTGACGCTAGCCTAGCAGATATATTGGAGGAGAAAGGTTATGATTGGTTAAAACCTACGGATGAGTGCTTAAAAGAAAAATAATAAATTTTCACAATATTTATAGAATCCTTATATTATTTTAGAGGGCTACTAAATACCAGTAATAGTAAAAATAGAGCTTTTCCCGTTTTAGGTTACTTCTAATGGAAAGAAAAAATTCAGTTATAAATTGACTTTTTTCTTAAGTTATCCTATAAGATATTGTTATTAACTTTAAAATAATAATAAGATAAAAATAATACCAATACTAGTAGTAACAATTATTATTGTTATTAAAAATAATAATCTAAATTAATATAATTATATATATATAAATGATAAGAAAAAAAACAATTCAAGTAATTTTAACTAAGGACGTTGAAAAAGTAGGAAAACAAGGTACCTTAATTAAAGTTAAACCTGGGTATATTAGAAATTATCTAATCCCTTTAAAACTTGGTAAAATAGCAACAGTTAGTTTAATCAAACAATTTGAGTTACAGCAGAAAGAAGCAGAAATGAGACAGATACAATTTGTTGAAAAATGTATCATTAATAAAGAATTATTAGAAAGTTTAGATAAATTTATAATTAAGAAAAAAATCTCAGAAAATGGGGTGTTTTTTGGGAAAGTTACAAAAAAACAAATACTAGAGTTAATAGGAACTAAATTAAATTTAGCTATGGAATTAAACAAAACCCAATTAGAACTTCCTGAAATGAAAAAAGTAGGAGTGTACATTATTGAAATTCTTTTAACAACGAATATTATAGCTAAACTTAATATTGAAATTTTACCAGAATAAAATATTGTGACA